TACGAGTCGAATAGGATTGACCTGTAATAAAGACCCTATCGGTGTAACCTTTCGCTCAATACTAAAAGTAAGAATAGCATCGGAGGCTGCATTAATCGGGGATACACGACCGAAGGGATTGTTCTACTTCAAAACTTCACCTTCAACAAGCGTAGATTTATTTCAATAGAAAAAAAAATCAAATCACACCATCTCTGTAATAGGTAAATGCCTCTTTTTCTCCCGAAGTTGTTGGAATTATTCGTAATAAGATATTGGCTACAATCGAAAAGGTCTTATCGATAAAATTTCCATTTATACGAGATCTGGGCATAGACAGCAATCCATTCTATAATTCTTCTTATTACTCCTGGTGGGGAAATAATCCCAAAAACAAGGAATTCTAGACTACGAAATAACAGAAAGATTCATTTCAAAAAAATAACGAGAGAAACCGTCTACTAATTAAGACTTCTATTATTACTATGTTCAATCTCTTCCCTTTTTCAGGAATAACTAAAAAGGATTTGAATCCAATTATAAATCATCCAAACCTAGTAATATCCAAAAGAAGGGAACTCTTATGATTTCGGTGAACCAGAAGAATGAGCTTTTCCTATGGATTAGGTCAAATTGATTGAATTATGATCCAAAAAAGAAAGGAAAAAGAATCGAAGAATTCTTGTATTCTATCGTATAAATAGAATATATGATGTAAATAGAATAACCCTTTTCTTTGATTGTAACCGCTCAACCGTTAAAATCAAAGAAATTTTTTGATCCTTTTCTATTTTTGATTGAGTTCGAATTGGTTAGTCTTATTTATCCAAACTAAAATCCAATATCAATAGCAAATCGGAATGACTTCCTATTCATTTGGTTTATGGTTCATAATGATTTTGTAGGAGAGATGGCCGAGTGGTTCAAGGCGTAGCGTTGGAACTGCTATGTAGGCTTTTGTTTACCGAGGGTTCGAATCCCTCTCTCTCCGCACTTTCAATTCACCAACATTCCCGACCGCACTAAATCAAAGAACAAGAGATTCCATTTTTCTAACAATTAGCCCCTTCTTTTATTTGAATAGAAAAAAAAAAATTTCCACCGTGGTGCGCAAAATAATGAAAAAGGTGCACAAGGAATGAAAATATCTCCGCCGATCTATGATACATAAATGAGAAAAGCTAGAATATCTGAGATGAGTGGGAGAAAAATCGAGATCAAACTCCTTAACCTTAAGTCAATTTATTTCGGTAAAAAGAAGGAAAATTGTCCCGATTTTTTTTTTTTCCTTTTTCTTTAGTTAGGTTTTAGTCTGACGGGAATAATATTCTACGACTAGCAATTCATTTATTTTTAAACCAACCCACTTACGATCTATTATTTGATTGACGAATCCTTTATATGGTAATGGTTGAAGAGTCAAATGTTTTGGCAATTTCTTACGAGGGGATGAATCAAGAGAATTTTGAATGAGAGTTTTTGATTTTTCTGCATCTCGCGAGATAATAATATCTTGGGGTTTGCAACGATAACTCGGTATATCTACTATACGACCATTAACTAAAATATGCCTATGGTTAACTAATTGGCGGGCTCCGGGAATAGTTGGGGCCATGCCTAAGCGAAAAAGGGTGTTATCTAAACGCATTTCAAGTAATTGTAGTAAAACCTGACCTGTTGACCCTTTGGCTTTTCTAGCAATACGAACATATCTAAGTAATTGTCGTTCTGTAATACCATAATGAAAACGTAATTTTTGTTTTTCTTCTAGACGAATCCGATATTGAGATCTTTTCCTGAAAGGCGATTGCTTTCTACGATCACTTCCAACCCTCGGTCTTTTATTAGTTAGTCCCGGCAAAGCCCCCAGACGGCGTATTTTTTTGAAACGAGGCCCTCGGTAACGCGACATAAAGACTCCTTTTTTTTTACGAAACCTAAATTAAAACTGAACTAAATGATCAACGAAGCGTAATCTTCCGAAGTATTGTACTATAAAGAAAAGAAAAGAAAAGAATGATGAAATGAATCGAATCAAACTTCCGATCCAAACCACCCCTTTCTTTTTTTTTATTATATAGAATATGTATATATAAATAAGGTCCTCTTTTCTTGCTGATTTGTTTGCAGGGATTTAACTCTTTCATTCCATTTTTTTTTAGAGTTGTAGGTTTCTATAACAGAATAGATCGGCGACTCTTGGAAAAGGGGAAAGGTGTCTTGCTTCTTTGATTTCAAAGAAAGATTATCAATAAAAAAAATCGAACAAATAGAGAAAAGCCGGCTATCGGAATCGAACCGATGACCACCGCATTACAAATGCGATGCTCTGACCTCTGAGCTAAGCGGGCTCACATAAGAGAAATTTGACATACATAGGACTTCAATAAAATATTCGTATTAACTTAACTATTCATAATCTCGAAATGAGTTAAAAAAAAAATGGAAAGATTTTTTTTATCTGGATTAGTATTATAGAACGCGCTTATGTTATGTATAGAATAAAAAATCAAAAAAAAAATCTAAAAAATTCGAATTTTGTCTATTTCATTTCGTTTTTTTTATTTTGATTTTGATTTTTTATTCTAGTATAATAATACTAAGAATTCGATATACTGAATATATTCAATTCTTAGTTCTAGCTATAAGACTTCTAGTCATAATTATTCAAAATTCATAATAATAAGACTAAGAATTTCTCAAAATTTTCAATTTTGAATATTCATTGAACAAAATTTGACTTTTAGTTCTAGAGGTCTACCCTAAGCAATAAGAAAAAAAATGATGATATCTATCAAATGAAAGAGAAAGATCTAATGCATATCATAATAAGACATTCCTCGACTTTTATTCGCAACCTAAGACGAAAAAAAGAATAGACCCCTTGAGTATGAAAAATTGCATGGGAAAAAGAAAGGCTCATATATATATATATATATGGAATTGTAGATAGAGAAATGCTAGAATCAGGTCTGATTAGACCAAATAGAGGATCCAGTAGAGATGAAAGAAGATAGGAAAAAAAGGGGGGGGATATGGCGAAATTGGCAGACGCGACGGACTTAAATCGGCTTGAGCCTTAGTATGGAAACCTACTAAGTGAGAACTTTCAAATTCAGAGAAACCCTGGAAAAATAGGGGGGTAATCCTGAGCCAACTCCTCTTTTTTACGAAAGCAAATAAAAAGAAAAAGTCAGAATAAGCATAAAAAAAGAAAGGATAGGTGCAGAGACTCAATGGAAGCTGTTCTAACAAATGGAGTTGGCTGCCTTGCTATAAGAATTATTCCATCAAACCTTCCATGAAGACTAAACCTATATGCATCGAGATGCATAGGGTAGGGATACGTACTCAAATACTATATCAAAAGATTCAGATGGATAAGGACCCGAATCCCTATTTTGTTATACGTATATGAAAAAATGGAAGGATTGTTGTGAATCGATTCAAAAAAAAATCGAATCTTCGGTTATCAATCACTCCATAGTCTGAGAGATCTTTTTAATAATGGATTAATTGGACGAGAATGAAGATAGAGTCCCATTCTACATGTCAATCCCGACAACAATGAAATTGATAGTAAAAGGAAAATCCGTCGACCTTAAAGGTCGTGAGGGTTCAAGTCCCTCTATCCCCAAAAAAAGCTCATTCGAGTCCCAAACAAATTATCCTCTTTTTTCGTTAAAGGTTCCAATTGAGTTCTTTTCCTCATTGAAGCATCTTTCACAAACGGATCCGAACGGATTATTATTACAAGTCTTGTGGTCGATATATGTACAAATTCACATCTTTGAGCAAGATGTACTCATTTACGCGATTCACAGTCTATATTAGTACTGGTACCAAAACTACAAACAAAGTTTTCTTTTGAAAAGATCCACAAAATGCACAGGGCCTAGATAAGACTTTGTAAGACCTTTTCGTCCTTTTAATTGACATAGACCCCCGCTTTCTAGTACAACGAATAGATGATGCATGGGGAATAGTCGGGATAGCTCAGTTGGTAGAGCAGGGGACTGAAAATCCTCGTGTCACCAGTTCAAATCTGGTTCCTGGCACATGATTCATTTTGATGAGTCTCTATTCTACAAATTTTTTGATATGGACGTCTATCCATATTTTTATTAATAGTCTAATAGCTCGAACTTACTTAATCTAGGTGTTTAGAGATATACAATTATTAAAATTCGATTCAAAAATTTCATAGAAAAAAATGAAATTTTTGAATCGAATTTTAATAACTATCTTTTCTTTTCTTAGTGATTAAGAATAAAAAAAGGAAAATGTAAGAAAACTTTGACGAATTGGGAATTCCCAATTCGTCAAAGTAACAACACTCACTCCTTACAGCGACCGTTTTTTTGAAAATACCGACAGAGTTCTCTTAATCGATTTACGACATGTACACAAGCGAACCGATCCTTATTTCGGAAAAGGGGAAATAAGGCTTGCCATCTACCCCAGCTATTTCTAACTCGGTATTTCCACCCTGTACTTGCATATTCGGACAAAATTTCTTCTTCATAACAACGCTCTGGGTGATCCACATAGCAGAATTCCAAAATTTCTCGTATTTTCACAAAGGCGATCAGCTCGTTATCGAATAACGGCAGTATTTCGGCCCACACTCCCATAGGGACCGGCTCATTGTCTGGCTTCAACCCGTTTTTTTCTAGAATTTCCTGGATTTTTTTGGCGGCCGCCCCCAAATTTTTCGTGTATACTAAAATGTCACTGAAGAGATTCCAAGGTGTCGTGTCATGTACCCTCTCTCCTCTTTCATTTACTTCCGAATTTTGAAAATATTCTTTGAGTAGCTCCATCAGTAGAAAAAAAGCTGGCTCTCGTAAGTCCATGTCTTCTGGCGAATCCCGGAAATGCGTAAATAGCTCAGTCCAATCCCCCCAGCGACCGCCGTGCCTCCGGTTTTCTTCTTCGAATTTTTGGATAAGCAATTCGAGTTTTTTTTGATTTTCGTTTGTCATAAAAAAAAAATGATTTGGATAGAAAAATTACATTAT